TAGAGATATGGTAATATGGAGAAGACAAAATTGTTTGAAGCACGCACAGAACCGGAAGCGCCCCTTGTTTCAAAGAGAGGAGGACGGGTTATTCACATTTAATTTGATGGTCAGAGGCGAATTGAAAGCTAAGCAGTGGTAATTAAGACCCCCCGGGGAAAATAGGGATGTCTCCTACGTTACCCATAATATGTGGAAGTATCGACGTAATTTCATAGAGTCATTCGATCTGAATGCTACATGAAGAACATAAGCCAGATGACGGAACGCGGAGACCTAGGATGTAGAAGATCATAACATGAGCGATTCGGCAGATTTGGATTCCTTTCCTATATATCCACTCATGTGGTACTTCATCATACGATTCATATAAGATCCATCTGTCTAGAGATCGTCATATACATCTAGAAAGCTGTATGCTTTGGAAGAAGCTTGTACAGTTTGGGAAGGGGTTTTTTGAGAGAAAAGAAGAATCTACTTCAACCGATATGCCCTTAGGCACGGCCATACATAACATAGAAATCACACGTGGAAGGGGTGGGCAATTAGCTAGAGCAGCAGGTGCTGTAGCGAAACTGATTGCAAAAGAGGGTAAATCGGCCACTTTAAGATTACCATCTGGGGAGGTCCGTTTGGTATCCCAAAATTGCTTAGCAACAGTCGGACAAGTGGGTAATGTTGGGGTGAACCAAAAAAGTTTGGGTAGAGCCGGATCTAAGTGTTGGCTAGGTAAACGCCCCGTAGTAAGAGGGGTAGTTATGAACCCTGTGGACCACCCCCATGGGGGCGGTGAAGGGAAAGCCCCCATTGGTAGAAAAAAACCCACAACCCCTTGGGGTTATCCTGCGCTTGGAAGAAGAACTAGGAAAAGGAAAAAATATAGTGATAGTTTTATTCTTCGTCGCCGTAAGTAAATACGTAACTAGGAATATGGAAAATTGCATTTTTGGAATTTGCAATAATGCGATGGGCGAACGACGGGAATTGAACCCGCGCATGGTGGATTCACAATCCACTGCCTTGATCCACTTGGCTACATCCGCCCCTTATCCAGCTAAAGGATTTTTCTCTTTTTTCCATTCATCATTATTCTATTTATTCTGACCTCCATACTTCGATCGAGATATTGGACATAGAATGCCACTCTTTAAAATGGAAAAAAGGAGTAATCAGCTGTGACACGAAAAAAAACGAATCCTTTTGTAGCTCATCATTTATTGGCAAAAATCGAAAAGGTCAATATGAAGGAGGAGAAAGAAACAATAGTAACGTGGTCCCGGGCATCTAGCATTCTACCCGCAATGGTTGGCCATACAATCGCGATTCATAATGGAAAGGAACATATACCTATTTACATAACAAATCCTATGGTAGGTCGCAAATTGGGGGAATTCGTGCCTACTCGGCATTTCACGAGTTATGAAAGTGCAAGAAAAGATACTAAATCTCGTCGTTAACTGAATTCAGAATAGAAAGATTCAAAATAAAAAAAACAAAGGTAGGCGGGGAATAACCTTATTTATGACAAGTTTCAAACTGGTAAAGTATACCCCTAGGATAAAGAAGAAGAAGAGTGGGCTAAGGAAACTCGCAAGGAAAGTTCCAACCGATCGTCTACTTAAGCTCGAACGGGTTTTCAAAGCACAAAAACGCATCCATATGTCTGTTTTCAAAGCACAAAGAGTTCTTGATGAGATTCGCTGGCGTTACTACGAGGAAACTGTTATGATACTGAACCTCATGCCTTATCGAGCATCTTATCCCATCCTAAAGTTGGTTTATTCGGCAGCAGCAAATGCTACTCATTATAGGGATTTCGACAAAGCGAATTTATTCATCACTAAAGCCGAAGTCAGTAGGAGTACTATCATGAAAAAATTCAGACCTCGAGCTCGAGGACGTAGTTCTCCCATAAAAAAAACCATGTGTCATATAACAATTGTACTAAATATAGTAAAGAAATCTAAATAATCTTTAGATCCATCTTAGATTTGATTCCCAGTAAAAAAAAATAGAATAGAAAAATATGGGACAAAAAATAAATCCACTCGGTTTCAGACTTGGTACAACCCAAAATCACCATTCCTTTTGGTTCGCACAACCAAAAAATTATTCTGAAGGTCTACAGGAAGATAAAAAAATACGGAATTGTATCAAGAACTATATACAAAAGAATAGGAAAAAAGGCTCGAATAGAAAAATAGAATCAGACTCAAGTTCCGAAGTAATTACACATAATAGAAAAATGGACTCAGGCTCAAGTTCTGAAGTAATTACACGTATAGAAATTCAAAAAGAAATCGATACGATCCACGTCATAATCCATATTGGATTCCCCAATTTATTAAAGAAAAAAGGAGCAATCGAAGAATTAGAGAAAGATCTACAAAAGGAAGTTAATTCTGTAAACCAGAGACTTAATATTGCTATTGAAAAAGTTAAAGAACCTTATAGACAACCTAACATTCTTGCAGAATATATAGCTTTCCAATTAAAAAATAGAGTTTCATTCCGAAAGGCAATGAAAAAAGCCATTGAATTAACTAAAAAAGCAGATATAAGGGGGGTAAAAGTAAAAATTGCAGGTCGTCTCGCAGGGAAAGAAATTGCACGTGCCGAATGCATCAAAAAGGGTAGACTTCCCCTCCAAACAATTCGCGCTAAAATTGATTATTGCTGCTATCCAATTCGAACTATCTATGGAGTATTAGGTGTAAAAATTTGGATATTCGTAGACGAAGAATAACTAGCCTTGTCTTCCCATTCTGTTCAGTGATAGAATAAAAAATGACAAGAGCCTTATTTTTCCTGAAATCCCTGAAAAAAAAGAAGAAATTCTACCTCTTTCTATAAGATTTAATGAAAATTGATAAATCTTTTAATATAATTGCTATGCTTAGTGTGTGACTCGTTAGTTTTTTCTTTAGAGTCAAAAATGGGGATTCAAAAAAAATTGACTGAACCCTACTATAAATAGAAAAAGAAAAAACTTAGTAATTATAGAAAATTAACTAATAACCAACCTATTGCTTCGTATTGTCGAGATCCTAACTAAGAAACAGTCACTATATGAATAAATACATCTATCATAAATGAGTAGATCTATCATATAGTTGTAGCAACTGCAATTTTTTCTCTAAAAAAGAAAACGGATTCTAGGTTGTGAAGCAAAACTAAAGGGATGTGGATAAAAGGAGGGATGATAGAAAGAAGGAAGAAGAATAAGAAAGATATAGGATTCCAATATGTATGGTCTATGAGTTACATCATAAAAGGCAATGTGATAAAGCATCAATATAATAATAATAAAAATAACAGAGAATTCGAAATCGTAACTTGAAACAAAAAATAGAAATTTTAAGCAATAATAAAATAAAGAGCGGCCCGGGTTAATAAAACTGAGAAAATTGACTCGGAAAGAAATTTTTGGAAAGCTCCATTGTGGGATTCAGACCTAACCATTAAAGGAGAAGTAGTGGGAACGACAGAACCTATGACTGCATAGGATTTTATTGAAAAGAATCCTAAGACTTCATTGGGTGGGATGGCGGAACAAACCAAAAAAATTGCCTTATTTGGTAAGGTTCTAAATTAACAAATAAGACAGGAAAGAGTAAATATTCGCCCGCGAAATCCTTATTGAATTAGAATACTTTCCCGCGATTCAATAAGAGTCAAAATAAGGATATTTTTTTTTTAAGAAAGATTACATTATCTATAAATATAGAATATAGATAAATAGACACACACATCTAGATATATTCTAGATCTTCTTTCTTGACTATATATTTTTCTATTTTAACAAATTCCATATTAAAAAAACCCTAACTTTTTCTATTATCTATTAATGTGCATCTATCCATAATATTCCAAAATATTATGGAATTAGAGAAATTTGCACGCTTTCTCATTTCATTCGCGAGGAGCTGGATGAGAAGAAACTCTCATGTCCAGTTTTGCAGTAGAGATGGAACTAAGAAAGAACCATCGACTATAACCCCAAAAGAACCAGATTTCGTAAACAACATAGAGGAAGAATGAAGGGAAAATCCTGCCGAGGCAATCATATTTGTTTTGGTAGATATGCTCTGCAAGCACTTGAACCCGCTTGGATCACGTCGAGACAGATAGAAGCAGGACGAAGAGCAATGACACGATATGCACGTCGTGGTGGAAAAATATGGGTACGTATATTTCCCGACAAACCGGTTACACTAAGACCCACGGAAACACGTATGGGCTCAGGAAAGGGATCCCCCGAATATTGGGTAGCCGTTGTTAAACCAGGTCGAATACTTTATGAAATGGGCGGAGTATCCGAAACTGTAGCTAGAGCAGCTATCTCCATAGCTGCCAGTAAAATGCCCATACGAAGTCAATTTCTTCGATTAGAGATATAGCATCCCAAAAAAGGAGTATTGAAGATAAAAAAAACCTGGTTTTTTTTATGGAAAGACAATATTTCTTTCATCCTTTTGCATAGAAATAACAAATTGAAATCAAAATAATATGATTCAACCTCAGACCCTTTTAAATGTAGCAGATAACAGTGGAGCTCGAAAATTGATGTGTATTCGAGTCATAGGAGCTGCTAGTAATCAGCGATATGCTCGTATTGGTGATGTTATTGTTGCTGTAATCAAAGACGCAGTGCCCCAAATGCCTCTAGAAAGATCCGAAGTAATTCGAGCTGTAATTGTACGTACATGTAAAGAGTTCAAATGCGAAGACGGTATAATAATACGCTATGATGACAATGCAGCGGTTATCATTGATCAAAAAGGAAATCCAAAAGGAACTCGAGTTTTTGGCGCGATCGCCGAGGAATTGAGAGAATTGAATTTTACTAAAATAGTTTCATTAGCTCCTGAAGTATTATAAATACTAGTAGGCGAGATATAGATCAAAGAAAAAATTAGTAGATTATGTCTCACGTATATGCTTTAAAATCCAAAAGTAAAAGAAAAAAAAGAAAACATGTTGATTATAGAAAAATTAGGAGGAACCTAGAATTAGAGTCTTATGGGCAAGGACACTATTGCTGATTTACTAACCTCTATAAGAAACGCGGACATGAATAAAAAAGGAACAGTTCGAGTAGTATCTACAAATATTACCGAAAACATTGTTAAAATACTTCTACGAGAGGGTTTTATTGAAAGTGTTCGGAAACATCAGGAAAGTAACAGATATTTCTTGGTTTCAACTTTGCGACATCAAAAGAGAAAGACTAGAAAAGGAATATATAGAACTAGAACCTTTTTAAAGCGTATCAGCCGACCCGGCTTACGAATTTATGCCAACTATCAAGGAATTCCTAAAGTTTTGGGCGGAATGGGAATTGCTATTCTTTCTACTTCTCGAGGTATAATGACAGATCGAGAAGCTCGACTAAACAGAATTGGGGGAGAAGTCTTATGTTATATATGGTAATCACCCCTCCTATAGTACTCGAATTCTATCTCGAACTTCCTATTTTTCAAATAAAAATACAACGTTTTTTTTTATTTGAAAATCAAAATCGAAAAATAGGAGAAAAAAAAATATGACAGAAAAAAAAAATAGGAGAGAAAAAAAAAACCCGAGAGAAGCAAAAGTCACTTTCGAAGGTTTAGTTACGGAAGCCCTACCCAACGGAATGTTCCGCGTTCGCCTAGAGAATGACACCATCATCCTGGGCTATATTTCAGGAAAGATCCGGTCTAGTTCTATACGAATACTGATGGGGGATAGGGTCAAAATTGAAGTAAGTCGTTATGATTCAAGCAAAGGACGTATAATTTATAGACTTCCCCATAAGGATTCGAAGCGTACCGAAGACTCGAAGGATACCGAAGATTTGAAGGATACCGAAGATTTGAAGGATACCAAAGATTCAAAGGATTAGGTTTTTCTTTTTTCTAGGGTAATAAATTCAAAGTTCCAAAATTCAAGCGAAGAGACTTATTTTTTCCCAAAGATTAGATTCATAGTTTAAGAAAGGAATACGGAAATATGAAAATAAGAGCTTCCGTTCGTAAAATTTGTACAAAATGTCGACTGATTCGTAGGCGTGGACGAATTAGAGTCATTTGTTCCAATCCGAAGCATAAACAAAGGCAGGGGTAATCTTTCGAAAAAGAACTTTACTTTCTAAAAAGTAAAAAAAGTACCCGCGGAAACGTCCAAATTCCAAATAACCAAATAAAATAATTAATAATTAAAGTAAAGGATATATTTTACCCTGAAACGGATATCTTTGTATCTTTTTTTCTTTTTGTTATTTCTAACTCATATTTATGAGATAATAAAATATGGCAAAAGCTATACCAAAAATTGGTTCACGTAGGAGAGTGCGTATTGGTTTGCGTAGGAATGCGCGTTTTAGTTTACGGAAAAGTGCACGTAGAATAACAAAAGGAGTTATTCATGTTCAAGCTAGTTTCAACAATACCATTATAACTGTTACAGACCCGCAAGGTCGGGTGGTTTTCTGGTCCTCCGCGGGTACTTGTGGATTCAAAAGCTCAAGAAAAGCATCACCCTATGCTGGTCAAAGAACAGCAGTAGATGCTATTCGTACAGTGGGTTTGCAACGAGCAGAAGTTATGGTAAAGGGTGCTGGTAGTGGAAGAGATGCCGCATTACGAGCCATTGCTAAAAGTGGTGTACGATTAAGTTGTATACGCGATGTAACACCTATGCCGCATAATGGATGTCGACCTCCTAAAAAAAGACGTCTGTAAAAGAATTAAAACGCTTTCAAGAGAAATAAACGATTCAATGATCAAATAATAATACTAGTCTATTATGGTTCGAGAGGAAGTAGCAGGATCCACTCAAACACTACAGTGGAAGTGTGTTGAATCAAGAGTAGATAGTAAGCGTCTTTATTATGGTCGTTTCATTTTGTCCCCGCTTAGAAAAGGTCAAGCGGATACCGTCGGTATTGCCTTGCGAAGAGCTTTACTTGGAGAAATAGAAGGAACATGTATCACACGTGCAAAATTTGGGAGCGTGCCACACGAATATTCTACAATAGCTGGTATTGAAGAATCCGTACAAGAAATTTTACTAAATTTGAAAGAAATTGTATTGAGAAGTAATCTCTATGGAGTTAGAGACGCATCAATTTGCGTCAAAGGTCCTAGATACATAACTGCTCAAGATATCATCTTACCACCTTCCGTAGAGATCGTTGATACGGCACAACCTATAGCTAACTTGACAGAGCCCATTGATTTCTGTATTGAGTTACAGATCAAGAGAGATCGCGGATATCACACGGAACTCAGAAAGAACTCTCAAGATGGAAGTTATCCCATAGATGCTGTATCCATGCCTGTTCGAAATGTGAATTATAGTATTTTTTCTTGTGGGAATGGAAATGAAAAACACGAGATACTTTTTCTAGAAATATGGACGAATGGAAGTTTAACCCCTAAGGAAGCGCTTTATGAGGCTTCTCGTAATTTGATTGATTTATTTCTTCCTTTTCTACACGCGGAGGAAGAAGGCACTAGTTTCGAAGAAAATAAAAACAGGTTTACTCCACCCCTTTTAACCTTTCAAAAAAGATTAACTAATCTAAAGAAAAACAAAAAAGGAATTCCATTGAATTGTATTTTTATTGATCAATTAGAATTGCCTTCTAGAACGTATAATTGTCTCAAAAGGGCCAATATACATACACTATTGGACCTTTTGAGTAAGACTGAAGAAGATCTTATGAGAATTGACAGTTTTCGTATGGAAGATGGAAAACAGATATGGGACACTCTAGAGAAGCATCTCCCAATCAATTTACCTAAGAATAAGTTCTCGTTTTAAATTTAAATCCATTGCAATTTTTTCCTCTTCTTCTTTTTCGAGTTAGAATAAAAAGAAAAAAGAAAACAATTTTGCATCTTTGGCACAATCTATATTTTCGCGAAATGGATCATAATAAAATGGATTTTAGGTATCTAGGGAAGATTCACTTGGAAGTAACTATTTCCTAGATACCTATGCACGGTACTTCACGGTTGAATGAATCAACCTGAAAAATCCCTAAAAAAGACCTAAAGTTAAGGATTTTTCAATGGGTAATGTTGCTCCAATACCTAACCAAAGAGCTACTGCAGTACCGATTAAAAAAACGGTCGTAGCTACTGGGCGACGAAATGGATTTTGGAATTTATTGACATTCTCTAGAAAGGGTACTGTCAATAAGCCCGTTGGCACAGAAACCATTAAGAGAACGCCCAATAACTTATTGGGTACTGTACGGAGTATTTGAAAGACGGGAAAGAAGTACCACTCGGGTAATATTTCCAGAGGAGTTGCAAACGGATCCGCCGGTTCACCAATCATTGACGGCTCGAGAACCGCTAAACCTACATTACATGCAATAGTACCTAGAATTACTACTGGAAAAATATATAAAAGATCGTTGGGCCACGCGGGTTCCCCGTAATAATTATGTCCCATCCCTTTAGCTAATTTTGCTCTTAATACAGGATCATTTAAGTCAGGTTTCTTTGTTATTGGGATAGGTGAATTCTTTAGGATCCATCCCCCAAAGGAACCGGACATGAGAATTTTTCATCATCCGGCTCGAGCAAGAATGAAAGAAAAAAGACCGTGGAAGATCCATAATAGAATAAGGTATATAATGACTCAATGACTCTAGGTAAGAAAAGCTTTATCAGATTCTCTTTTCCGAAGTTGCACCTACAACTACTTATTGAAAAGAATCTTATTCTTATGGGTAAATGCTCAATATCCAAGTTGGCTTGCAAATTTGATCATGATCAATTGCTTTGTGGATTATCTCATGTCTCTTGATTAGTTGGTGTTTATCCCCTCAATATCGCAAGTTTCTTACGTCCAAACAAAGTATTTACTTGTTACTAATAAAAAATCAAAAAGTCTAGCCTACGTTCTTCTTTAGATACCTTCTTTTACTCCGATAGTATTGCGGATCGCAATCGATGCAAAGAAAATGAATGCATTTCCATACTATAATAAAAAAAGTAAGTGTAATAAATAGAGAATTGGATCATGTCACATGACTTATTCTATTTCTACTCTATGGGATCTTACGGAGCCTGTTCATGGATGACATGGTTGGGGTATGATCATAGAAAATATTCTCCTCAAGTGAACCAGCCTATCCTTCCTAGATAGGGGACTTACGTGTTGATTGGATGCGGAGACACCTTTGGTTGTGAATTCTAATGTGGCAGATCCAATTCTTTATCTGCATGGCCAAATCAATAATTCAAGTCACACACTCCCATAATCCGCCTTATTTTCTTTCATAAAATGAACTTCAACTATTTGTATCAAAATACTTCGGAGTTGAAGAAAAGTATCCAAATGACATGTCTTATTTTACAATAACCCATGTTTGTAGCAATGAAATACCACAACCTACCCGATATGATATATGAAAATTAGAATTATCTTTCTCTATGATATGACTTCCCTATAAAGGACCCGAAATACCTTGCTTACGTATCATTGGAAAGTGCATTAACATAAATACGGCAGTAAGCAGAGGCAGTACAAAGGTATGTAAACTATAAAAACGAGTCAAAGTGGATTGGCCCACACTAGCACTTCCACGTAATAACTCCACTAAAGGCGATCCTATTACCGGAATCGCTTCAGGTACACCTGTCACAATTTTGACTGCCCAATAACCAATTTGATCCCAAGGCAAAGAATAACCAGTTACACCAAACGATGCAGTCAATACACCCAAAACCACACCTGTCACCCAAGTTAATTCGCGGGGTTTTTTAAATCCACCTGTGAGATACACACGAAATACGTGCAGGATCATCATTAGAACCATCATACTTGCTGACCATCGATGAACTGATCGGATTAACCAACCAAAGTTGGCCTCGGTCATTATGTATTGAACCGAGGAAAAAGCCTCTGTAACGGTTGGGCGGTAGTAAAAAGTCATAGCAAAACCGGTAGCGACTTGTACTAGAAAACAAGTAAGTGTAATTCCCCCTAAACAATAAAATATGTTGACATGAGGAGGAACATATTTACTAGTTATATCATCCGCAATTGCCTGAATCTCAAGACGTTCCTCAAACCAATCATATACTTTATTGAGATAGGTAACTAACCCGAGTCCCCCTCCGAGAACCGTATATGAAAATTTCATCTCGTACGGCTCAAGCAGAAACACACAAATTTTCAACGGATATTAGAAAAAAAAGGTTCAAAACTTCACCAGCCACTGGATTGGGTCGATTTGCCTTGAAGATATGAAATAAGAAAAATCCAGAACTTATTCTTTGTGATGATAATGCCAAAAAATCTCAAGTTGGCTCATCTGTCTTTCTTTCTTTCCCTTATGTTGGTCATTAGAGGCTTCTTGACTTTTCTCTTCCCTATTTTGGATTTCTTTTTTTTTTTTTTGCGTAATGCAGATTTACTCTTGTTTTACTAGTAAATAAATAAAGCAAAAATTCTAGTAGTTTTCTGATAGAAATTATCTTGTTGCGATCCTATGAATCAGTTCAATTAAAACCTTAGATTCATACTAGAGCCACGATGATTGAGTCTCAAGCTAACCAAAAGGCAAGGGTTCTTCGAATAAGAACCGCTTGATGATCATTTATTGAATCCGTGTAATAACTCGACAAAATCGAGAGAAAAAAAAGTTGTCTTTTGGGCAAACAAAATTGGAAGGAAGAAAATTTCTTTTTTTATTAAAAATTTATTAAAAACTACTTTCATTTTTTTCAGTCTGGTTGCGAGGTCTGAATAGTGAGTATGAATCATAGTTCCATTTTTTTTCTTGATCCACTCTATCTATTTCGTGTTCCAGATACTAGAATAAAAAATATCCGACGAATTGGAATCATCTTGATAGAGATAACAGGCCCTTTCTATGTATTATCAATAGGATCCATTCTAACAAGTCACACACTCATATTCCAGAGATACCAAAACAAAAAAATTCCACGGTCGAACTACCAGAATGTCTAGAAATGTATAGCTTAAAGTAGAAAGGCTTTTTTGGATGGAAAAACAATGACTTCGTAATTTTAGTTAGTAGAAACCTAATTCATTAAAATTCCGTCCAGTAAAACAGAAGAATTATAAATTTCTAAAATGATAGATAGGAATATCGCGAATAAAGCCATTGCGACCCCCATAAAAGGAGTAGTCCCCCAACCCGGAGCTACTTTCCCATATTCCGAATTCAAGGGTTTCAATAAACTACCTACGCGAGTTCGTCTTGGCCCAGGTCTAGAACTATCTTCAACGGTTTGTGTAGCCATAAATTCTATTTAATCATTGGTGTTGACTTTGTATACTATTCCGTTGTAGTTGTAAATACAAGATCTTTTCGTAGATCCATTGTAATCTTGAAATTCTATAAAAATGGAAACAGCAACTTTAGTCGCCATCTCCATATCTGGTTTACTTGTAAGCTTTACTGGGTATGCCTTATATACCGCGTTTGGGCAACCCTCTCAACAATTAAGAGATCCATTCGAAGAACACGGGGACTAATTGAAGTAAGAAGTCTCCCCATCTGGGAGACTTCTTACTTCAATGAAATTATTTCATTTTTTTAGTCGGAACCTTAGGTGGTTCTCGGAAGAAGATAGCGAAAAAAATTATCCCTAAAGTCGAAACTAAAAGGAACGTATAAACCAATGCTTCCATAGATTCGATCGTGGTTTATTTACAATTATAACTTCCACACCTATTCATTTGTCATTTGGGATCTTTTCCCATATAAAGATAAAGAAAGAAAAAGAGTCAAAGAAAGGATGGGAGATGTTTCCCATGTCAAATCAAAAAAGAGAGATGAAAGATACCATAGCAATGTGGTATCAGACTGCTTGTCTCCTTGTAGTTGGATCTCCAACTTTTTGGAATGTTCCAAATTCCACTTGAGCATCCAAGTCTGGATCAATACCAGCAAAAACATCTCGGAACAAGGTTCTAGCGCCATGCCAAATGTGTCCGAAAAAGAAGAGCAAAGCAAAGGTAGCATGACCAAAAGTGAACCAACCCCTTGGACTGCTGCGAAAAACACCATCCGATTTCAAAGTAGCCCGATCTAATTCAAAAATTTCCCCTAATTGGGAACGCCTCGCATATTTTTTTACAGTAGCAGGATCAGAATAACTTACTCCATTAAGTTCGCCACCATAGAACTCCACCGTTACACCTACTTGTTCAACACTATATTTGGATTCTGCTCTTCTAAAAGGAACGTCCGCTCTCACAATTCCCTCTTCATCTACCAAAACAACCGGAAATGTTTCAAAAAAAGTAGGCATACGGCGTACAAAAAGCTCGCGTCCTTCTTTATCTCTAAAGACGGGATGTCCTAACCATCCAACAGCTATTCCATCCCCGTTGTCCATTGAGCCTGCTCTGAATAATCCCCCCTTTGCCGGATTATTACCAATATAATCATAAAAGGCTAATTTTTCGGGAATTTTAGACCAAGCTTCTGATAAACTAAGATTTTCGACTAACCCATCGCTAACTCTTCGATATATTTCTTGCTGAAAGTATCCCTGATCCCACTGATAACGAGTAGGCCCAAATAATTCGATTGGGGTAGTTGCTGACCCATACCACATAGTTCCGGCAACTACGAAAGCTGCAAAAAAAACAGCAGCGATACTACTGGAAAGTACAGTTTCAATATTGCCCATACGTAATCCTTTGTATAGACGTTGAGGCGGACGGACACTAAGATGGAATAGGCCCGCTAATATGCCCAATGTACCCGCAGCAATATGATGAGAAGCTATTCCCCCCGGAACAAAAGGATCAAAACCTTCTACACCCCACGCTGGATTTACAGCTTGTACTTTTCCAGTTAGTCCATAAGGATCGGACACCCATATCCCAGGACCATACAAACCCGTTACATGAAATGCGCCAAAGCCAAAGCAAGCCACCCCTGCAAGAAATAAATGAATTCCAAAGATCTTGGGCAAATCCAAAGAGGGTTTTCCTGTCCGCTCATCACAGAATATTTCTAGGTCCCAATATACCCAATGCCAGATAGCTGCCAAGAAACACAAGCCAGAAAACACAATATGCGCACCTGCCACACCTTCATAACTCCAAATACCCGGATTCGTTACAGTTCCTCCTGAAATACTCCAACCACCCCACGAATTGGTTATTCCTAAACGAGTCATGAAGGGAATGACGAACATACCTTGTCTCCACATTGGATCCAGAACAGGATCAGAGGGATCAAAAACCGCTAATTCATATAAAGCCATCGAGCCGGCCCAACCAGAAACTAAAGCTGTGTGCATTATATGCACCGAAAGCAATCGACCCGGATCATTCAATACAACAGTATGAACACGATACCAAGGCAAACCCATGGAAATACCCCTTTAGCAAAGAAAAATAGACACGATGTCGCTTTATTTTATCGCATTGGAAAAGACTATCCATATCCTATGTACCTAACCCCTCTAGGGGATTCTGTGTCAGAAAGCGTGAATATTTATTTCAGCGTGAATATTTATTTCATTCCATTAAAAATAAGAAGCCAATTCTGTTCGTAAGAAGAAAGAGAAGCAGATCTATTCTATACTCGATAAGTGCCAATATGCAATGGGTAGCTTGGCCTATTTGGAAAAAACGAAGAATAGATCCCTATCCCTCTTTGTTTATCATTCCAATCACCGATTCCTTTTTCTTTATTCAATCTGTCTTACCTTCCTTATATGTATTATTTCAATCTACGTCTTTATTCAATCTGTCTTACCTTCCTTATATGTATTATTTCAATCTACGTATTAATAGAATCTATAGTATTCATATAGAATAAGAAAAAAAATGAAGACAATAAACTGCGGATTCTTTCTTTCTCTTCCATTCTTACGTTTCCATATTAAAGTGTAGTTTTCTTACTTAAATTTAATAATATTAATCTAATATGCCCATTGGTGTTCCAAAAGTACCTTACCGGATTCCCGGAGATGAAGAAGCGACTTGGGTTGACTTATACAATGTTATGTATCGAGAAAGGACACTTTTTTTAGGTCAAGAGATTCGTTGCGAGGTCACGAATCATATTACAGGTCTCATGGTATATCTCAGTATAGAAGATGGAATTAGCGATATTTTTTTGTTTATAAACTCCCCAGGCGGGTGGCTAATCTCAGGAATGGCGATTTTTGATACGATGCAAACGGTGACACCAGATATATATACAATATGCCTCGGAATGGCTGCGTCCATGGCATCCTTCATTCTGCTTGGAGGCGAACCCACCAAGCGTATAGCATTCCCTCACGCGAGGATTATGCTTCACCAACCTGCTAGTGCTTATTATCGGGCAAGGACACCAGAATTTTTACTAGAAGTGGAAGAGTTACACAAAGTTCGCGAAATGATCACAAGGGTTTATGCCCTAAGAACAGGCAAGCCTTTTTGGGTTGTATCCGAAGACATGGAAAGGGATGTTTTTATGTCAGCAGACGAAGCCAAAGCTTATGGACTTGTCGATATTGTAGGGGATGAAATGATTGACGAGCACTGCGATACTGATCCAGTGTGGTTTCCAGAAATGTTTAAGGATTGGTAGTGGCCGGATTTCTTGTAAATTGATTTCAAACCTAAATTCTGGTTTTCTGCGATTTAATAGAAAATAGAAATACTTCATGATGATCAATCATCAGGTTAAGATCGATCTAAACCAATCCTTTTTTTTTCTATATACATACGACATGCCAACGGTTAAACAACTTATTAGAAACGCAAGACAGCCAATACGAAATGCTAGAAAATCGCCCGCGCTTAAGGGATGTCCTCAGCGTCGAGGAACATGTGCTAGGGTGTATGTGCGACTCGTTCAGATCATGAGTTCAAACAAATAAGACAATTTTTGAAGTATCCATGATCGGTACCAATGAATAGGATAGAGCTTCTCTATCCTAGATTTCTATGGTATATGGAATTTCTGGTTTCCTTTGGTGCAAATCCAATCATCTAAATTGGAAATTAAGAAGCAATTCCCCCATTGGTAGAAAATGGTTATCCATTAAGCGGAGGAAATAGTAATAAAAAGAAAAAGGCTTATGCTCCTTTATCTTAAAAGAACGGACTAACAGGGTCAGCTACTTAGCCAACTTTCATAATTAAATGCCGTCACTGTATGGATAACTCTTATTGTGAAAAGAGCTATTTACTCTATAATGGATAGGTAGAGCCAAAGAATGTGAACTATACAAGTTCACAATACCTTTTGATGAAATGAAAGAAAGGGCTCCGGTGTATAGAGAGGGCCTCACCGTTTAAAAGGGAACCATAGAAACGATGGAACCCACTATTTTTTTGAGTATCGTTAGAATTTGTTATTTCTATGCGAAATAACTGAAGAGAATAGAATAAAAAATCGTGGTTGGGAAGGTTACAGTAGCAAAAGCCATTGGAATTAATATTTTATATATCGGAATAATTTGTTTTGTTATTAATGGGAAAAAGGATGGCTAAAAGAAGAGAAATCATTAGTTATTCATTAAGGTTAATTTGATTCAATGACCAGAGTTCCGCGAGGATATATAGCTCGGAGACGACGAACAAAAATGCGTTCATTTGCCTCAAACTTTAGAGGGGCTCATTTAAGACTTAATCGAATGATTACTCAACAAGTAAGAAGAGCTTTTGTTTCCTCTCATCGAGATAGAGGCAGGCAAAAGAGGGATTTTCGTCGTTTGTGGATCACTCGGATAAACGCAGCAACGCGGATATATAAAGTATTCGATAGTTATAGTAAATTAATACACAATCTGTACAAGAAGGAATTGATTCTTAATCGTAAAATGCTTGCACAAGTAGCTGTATCAAATCCAAATAATCTTTACACGATTTCCAATAAAATAAAGATCCTCAATTAAATGGATAAAAAAGTAATATACAGGAATAATTAAAACAGAATTCCCGGAGAGGGAACTCCGGGAAGATACAATAAATTAAGATTAAGTGGTAGGAATCAACGAGCATGTTGCAATAAATAAAAAACTATTTATTCTTCCCCATTTTTCTTTCTTATAACAAACACAAGAATCAAAACTGGATTACTTTCTTTATATAGGTCTGGCCCTTTCGAATAAAACATCAACAATCGGAACTTAAGTTCCGATTGTTGTTTCTTAAATTCTGGTTGGAGTTTCTTAAGTTTCGATTGGAATTGAACTTTTGCGTTAATTGAGGAATATGTCTATTCTTTCTGGGTCTAGGACCAGTAATTATTGAAATTGACTGGGCTTGAAATTGCTTCTCATTCTCATAGTTACGAAATGGTAAGAAAGATAAAATACGAGCCTGTTTTATAGCAAGAGTAATTAATCGTTGTTGTTTCAAGGTTAATCTATTTATTCGTCTCGATAATATTTTTCCTTGTTCACTAATAAATCGATTAATTAAACTCATGTTTCTATAATCAATTCGATCCCCCGGGCCAATCCGAGGACGCCTACGAAAAGGTTGTTTGGATTTACGAAAAGTTTGCTTGGATTTACGAAAAGTTTGCTTGGATTTATGAAAAGTTTGCTTGGATTTATGAAAAGTTTGCTTAGATTTATGAAAAGGTTGTTTAGATGTATACATGATTTATTCTTTATTTTAAAATTTGAAAAAAAAATGGATTTCTTTATTTTATTAATTTTGGATCCAGAAGAAGTAGTCTTTCTTTGGTCCATATATTATTTGATTCATATTATTATTTGATTCATATATAGTATATGAATACCCTCTATACATATGAAATAATATCTACCTGAAATCAAATGAATTGATTTGTATTTTGTATTCTATCTATGTTCTATATATTAAATCTGTTCTTTGGAAAGATCGAACACACGATGCTCCTATTTTTTTATTTCGTCATGAGTCGTATGCTTGCAACAATAACGACAAAATTTTTTTAATTCTAATTGTCCGGGTGTATTGTGGCGATTCTTTTGAGTACTATATCTAGAAATCCCCGTCGATTCCTCATTGGCACCTTTTCGAACACAACTGATACATTCCAAAATAACTCTGATTCTAACACCTTTCCCCTTGGCCATGAACCTCCTTTCTTTTTTGGATTGACTTAACTTAATTCTTCTACTTATTCTGTTATTCTTCTATTTTGAATCCCAAGAAGAAGAATAAAATCCATTCGAATAAAATAAAAAATTTTTAAAATTCTTAAATTAAGTAATAAAAAATAGAGAAATAATTAAAGAATACAATCCTTGTCGAATTAGCAAGGATTTTGCTTCGAAATCCTTTCATTTAAGTAGCCAGCCCAGCCTCTTTCTATGCTCTGATTTCTGAGGCCTGACTTAGCTTGGATACCGCTTTTGATTGAATTTCTGTTTTCCAAAATGGGATTTGCCGAATTTTTCATGACTCTGAGGTTCAACCCAATCCATCTTTTCTTTCTTTTTCCTTCCTATACTAAAAAAAAAAGGATTGAAAAAGGGAAAATTTGCGTCATGTCACGAAGAATTCCTCGCATAGCAATAACTAGAATTAAAAAAAAGGGAATGACAAAGCATCTGGGAATAAACGATTAATTTCTATCAATAAACCTGCTAAAGCCCCAAACCATAGAGTACTTAGCACGGGCGCTACAGAGAGATATGTTTTTATATCCCGCATTGAAAATCCTCCTTCCTTATTGGAATACATATATGATCAGATACTCTTGCCCAAGATCATTTGTATTTCTTTTGTTTAGGCAAAATTACTAACTAAAACTAAAAAAACAAAATCAATATTCTATATATAGAATGAACGAATGAACGGTATAGACGAGATTTTCCTACCCCTAAAAAAGAAAAAGATGACCCCTTCTTCCTATACATTACCAAGGAATAGTAATCTTTCTTTTATAGGTGAAATTAGATAGGATTTTAGATGTATACCATTCCTTGATTATATGAGACCAAAAAGAAGAAATGACAAGAAGGTTCTATATAGATAGAGAAAGAGAAGAAAATTACGATGTGGAAAACAAGACAGGAATTGTGTACAATGCCATTATACAACAATTTGGAAAAGGGATGTAGCGCAGCTTGGTAGCGCGTTTGTTTTGGGTACAAAATGTCACAGGTTCAAATCCTGTCATCCCTACCTATTACTTCTTTCTTCTTTATGGGCAGTAGCGAGGAGATCGATTAAAGTGGGTATAACTTGAATTTGTGGATACTATACGTACGTGAGACACGTTAGGAGTAGAAAAGGGTTTTCTTTTTGAATGAAAGCGCTCTTAGTTCAGTTCGGTAGAACGCGGGTCTCCAAAACCCGATGTCGTAGGTTCAAATCCTACAGAGCGTGATTCCATCTATCTTATGTCGAAGCAGAGTAAAATAACTTAACAAAACAAAGTTGAATTGCAACTCCAATTTGACCTCCTCTCTGGTCTGGAGGAGGTCAATCAAAAAAGAAATATTACTCAATCAAAGATCCAACTGATCCCCACGTCTGTATTGCAAATACGCAGTCACGAATAATCCCGCTAAAGTAATAGGAATTAGGCCTAAGACGATTCCAAATAGAAAAACTTCAATCATTTCGATTTGTTCGAGGGGATAAAAAAAAAGAGGTACGATCTATCCCTAAATAGTAGTCTAAATTATCCACGAATCTCAATGACCAAGAAAAGAATTGATAATTAGTGTGGAAAAGAGTCGTAGAATACCAGGAATCCAAAAGAAAGATTTTTCTTTTCTGACTTATTCATTCAATTCATTTCAAATAAGACGTATCTTGTTCAAGCCAATAAATAGAGCTGGGGTTATAGTTAAAGCAGCCAGTAGAAAACCGAAATAACTAGTTATAGTAAGCATGAAAGGGTTAAATTCCATTTATTTTTTTACTACACTACATATGTTGGTAAAGCACTTACCTAAGTTATGGAAAATTCATAATTCATCGGTTATTTTAGATAATACTAAAAAACAAGATAGAGTGAGATACAGAAGTGTAAAAGAAAATCGATTCATCAGATGGGACATGAGTCTCTAATTCCGAATCAAGAGATTTGTTAGATGGGACATGAGTCTCTAATTCCGAATCAAGAGATTTGTTAGATGGGACATGAGTCTCTAATTCCGAATCAAGAGATTTGTTGTGGAATCTGTCAGTTCTTTAAAGTAATAATATTAAGAACTAGATCATCTAACCCCATTGAAAAATTAAATTGGATTTTCGGGAGAATTTTTGAATATAAGATAAATAAAGAATTGAAACAGTCGAATATTCCCCTATTCCTTCTTATTTTAACTGATTGTATTCCATATGGAATAAGAGGAGAAGAAAAGCATTCCACGACCCCCCGAGCAAGGGGCCCCTTAAAAAAAGGAAAGCTCTTCCTTGAATTTACTTTATTTTTATTCCTTTTTCGAACCCCAACCAAAGTTGATTCGAAGACGAGTCACTTCAATTATCCTTTTAAGTTCTATCTTCTGTCTTTCCCCATTTCATCTCGTAAAGTTCCACGCTTGCAGTTTAGTCAAGAAAGTTAGACCTAATCCAACAAACAAGGCAAGGATTGATTACGAATCTTGATTCTTCAAAGAATGTTTTCTTTCTCTCATAACAGATTATCCACTATTCGATTTTCTATTTATTAGATATTATATTATGCTAACCAATTAAATTCCTTAAAGGGAAAGGTTGGATTCGAAGAAAACTTTTAACTAAAAAAGGATAGATTTCGCATATACTTGTCCTTATATTGTGTCAGTATGAGAATATCTTTCCTAAATTATTTATCCAAACCTATTGATCATTAACTTGGATTTTCCCAAGATCTTGGCCGCTATTCCGAATTATTCTACTAATCCGAAGCCAATGAAAATAAGCAGGACCCCAAAAAATTGGGGGTTTTCTATTGATGCCTTGAATAACATATAGCTTACCTATAGACAAGGAACAAAGAAGAGAAAAAAAGAATTATGTTTCGGGACCAAGCAAAACTAGATTGCTGTGCCATAGGAAGGATAGCTATACTAATTTGG